TACCTAGCTTTTCTTTAATCTCAGGCGAGATACGATCGGGGGGGGCCAATTCAAAACCCTCCGGTAAAATAAGAACAGCCCCCACATTCAAAGCCCCCTTTTTACCATTAGCAAGAACTTGTTTCACTTGCATATCATACGGAATTCGAACAACTGCTTCAAATACAGTATCGGGAAGTACCGTTTGTGGAACTTCAATATCCACGGGCTTATTAGCCAAATGGCAATTGGCACATACAATACGACCAGTTGCTTCTCGCGGATTTTCATAACCCTGCTGTGCAAAAATGGGATATGCATTTGAAATGGGTGCTCGAGTTATTATATATACCATGAGCGATACGGAAATAGATCTAGTAATCTCTTCCTTTATCCAAGAAAAGGCATTTCTAGTTTGCATGGTCCAATCATTGATCCTGCTAATTTTTCTACAATAAAATTTGGTAGGTTGCTGGCATAGTTCCCTATCCTATCCATGATATTCTGATATTTACTGAAAAAAATTTCCTGGAATATGGGAAGAATCCCTTGGCTTGGGTAGCTAGAAAGAAAAATATTTGAATGTTGTTTAGCTTTTGTACAAAATAAAATAACAAACTTTCAAATCAGTGGATCTTTTTTTTAGTCATTCATTGAATGATAAATCACTACAAGTGAAGGAGAGACGCGATTTAAATAACGGAAAATCCAATATTTGAAAATTGTATCTAAAATGACTGGAAAAGTGGAAACAAGACCAGATAGAATTTGATCATTCTGAGCAAATCCAAAATCCTTATAGACGGAACCAATCATTAGTTCCCAACCATGGGTCGAATGGAATCCTATACATAAATCAGTTAATAAAAGAATGGAAAAAGCTTTTATTGTGTCACTTAAATTATATAGGAATTCTTGAACCCGCGAGTTAAGAATAATAAGTTCTTGATTACCTAGACTGGAATAACCACTTAGAATAACGAAACAGATTATGTTTGTCGAGAAGTGTAAAATCGCATGGATACGATCCTCGTTGTGCGCCTTGATCAATTGGATGGTTTCTTTGTATATTTCGATACGAAGATTTTGTAGACGTGTTTCCGGGTATTCCTTTAGCATTTCATCCAAGAGGAACAGTTCTTTGAATTCTATGAATTTTTTTAGAATATTCTTTTCTTGAATATCATTCAAGAAGATTTCGGATTGCCTAGTATTCCACCAATTAGTAACCCAAGATTTCAGACATCTCTTAAATGTGAAAGAGATGCACCAGGGCAAAAAGACTATAGGTGTAAAATATAGAAAGGGAATGAATGCTTTCTTTTTTGCCATTTTTCGTCTTTATTTAATGAACTCAGCTTCATCTCATTCGTCAACTCTATAGGATGATAATAATGTTTGTATCAAGCATAAGTTCTATTACAAGTCCTAGAGCCTATATATTTATATATATATAAATAAATATATAATCTATTCCCGCGTCTTTTTCGTTTCAATTCGGGAGTTAGTCTTTTAATTTAGAAAGAATACAGAAATAGACTCAAAAATTGAAAGAATCCACTGCCAATTTTGGAATTAAGAAAAAGATATTGTTTAAAAAGATATCAATTGCCAAGATTCGAAGCAATTACCCCTTTTTTTGATGAATACATGACGGAGGACTTCGCGTAATGAATATTAGTCCGATTTCGAAACCAAAGAAGGCCTCTTCTATCAAAACAAAATAGAAAAATTTCGAAAAAGAAAATATCTTTTCCCTAAGGAAGCATTCATTTTTCAGTTCATTTCTTTTTTTTTAACAAAGTACTTCAATTGGTACACGCAAGAAACAGGCCAATTCCCCAGCTTTGTCTACAATTTGTTGTGTAGTAAAATTCTCGTCAATACGAGTCAAGGGAATGAATCCCTGTCCTCGGATTTCCATATAAATGATACAACGAGGATAAATACCCTCTTTACTAATTTTGGTGGACTGATTCAGAATTCTGATGGACTGAACATCGTTCATAAGGAATCGGAGAAAAATACGACGATTTTTTCCAGGAAATCCCCAACGAAAAATACACACTATTCCCTCTTTTTTATCGAATCGATTATAACCACCACCCACATTCCACCAAATTGTACACCACAAATAAGAACTAATAAAGAGACCCGCGATTCCATAGAAAGACATCACCATCCCCTGTGGAAAAAAAAGAATTTGCTGAGACGGAAATAAAGATAACAAATCCCTACCAAGATAACTGGAAGTTCCAACCAACAAGAAACCTAATGAACCTAAAAAAAGGATAAAGGCCCAGCAGAAATTACTTGTTTTTCGAGACCCCGCTTTAAGTTCTATCAATAAATGTTCTGATCGCCAATCCATATTAGATCTAGTTTTGTTTTATTAGAATTGGGAAAATAGATAACCCAAGCAAATGAATTTTACTTGACTTTTCTTTGTTTCCGAAGTAACTCTCATCAACTAGCACTATTTTTATGTAAACCTTTAACAGTAATTCATCGAATTGCTTCCAGATCTAAATATATATCTGATTTGTGCCTACTGTCCGTATCTAAAAAATCTTGTTCCTTTGAACATGAAGAAATAAAGAAGCCATTGCAATTGCCGGAAATACTAGGCCCACTAAAGGCACAAAAAAGGATGGTAAGTTTATCATAGAATGGGTACCTCGATTTAATATTTGTACCTGTTATATATATTTATAGAAATCTCATATCATATATATTCTTTTTTTTTTTTCTTATATTGTTTTATAAAGATAGTCTCTAATCACTAGAATTCAAATATACTTTACTTATACTAAGTATAATTGATAAATTATACTAAGTATAGCTAAGTTAATATATAGAATATATATGTTCTATATTATATACATTCAGTCTATATAATGAGTATAAATGAGTCTATTGAGTATGAGTATAAAATAGAATAAATAAGAAATAAATTAATAAAAATACAATTTATATATAATAAAAATGGAATATATATAAAAAGGAGTGTAGAACATAGAACTCAAATAATGGACGGATTTCGCCTTCTATTTCTCCAAGAAACATATGTATGATAATACACCTTTCAATTTTTTGTTTGGAATTTTTAAAATGAAAAAAAGAATAAAAAAAAAATGGATTTTAGGCTATGCTAGATTTTGCATTTTGAGTCAAAGGCAAGAAAGCATGGAGCTGAAATAACTCACTTAAAACCCCCTTTAAAGTATTACGCGGTACGATTGAATCAAATAAGCCCTTATGGAATAAATATTCAGCTGCTTGTGAACCTTCGGGTACTGTCTTATTCAACGTTTGTTCAATTACTCTTTTACCCGCAAATGCAATGTAAGCATTGGGTTCGGCAATAATGATATCCCCCAACATGCCAAAACTAGCTGTCACCCCCCCAGTAGTAGGAGATGTAAGGATGGATACATAGAATAACCTTTTATTTGTTTGATAATCATATAAAGCAGAAGAAATTTTAGCCATTTGCATTAAGCTCAGACTTCCTTCTTGCATACGTGCTCCTCCGGACGCACATACTAGAATAAGAGGTAAAAGTTGATTGGCAGCATATTCGACCAAACGGGTGATTTTCTCACCTACTACGGATCCCATACTACCCCCCATAAACTGAAAATCCATGATCCCAATAGCTACAGGAATACCGTTTAGTTGACCTGTGCCCGTTTGAATAGCCTCAGTTAATCCTGTCTTTCTTTGATAAGAATCCATACGATCTTTATAAGGTTCCTCTTCCGAATGAAATTCAATTGGATCCAGAGAGACCATGTCTTCATCCATAGGATTCCAAGTACCTGGATCAATCGAGAGTTCGATTCTATCTGAACTGCTCATTTTCAAATGATATCCACAATGTTCACAAATATTCATTTTTGATTTAAAAAATTTCTTATAATTTAATCCATAACAATTTTCGCATTCAATCCATAAATGCTTGTATTTTTGAGTTTCATCGAGATCATTAGAACTCTCTCTTCTAGTTAAATCTTTATCATTTATATCATTCGTGAAAGTTATTATACTAGAACTATCGCTTTCATTACTATTTCTGACCTTACCACAAATATAACTATAAAAGTAACTGTCATTGTATTTATCATTCTCACCTAAAATGTGACTACCAATACAGATTTGAGAACGAAGATAACTCTCAATGCAACTATGAATGTCATTATTCCAACTAGATTGAATATCATACATGTAATGATCATCATGTCTCTTAAAGACATTATTAAGATAGCTAGAATTCTTATAGCTATAAAAAAGACTTTCTGGTTCACTTAGAAAAGAATGATCATTGTCAATCTCCAAAATCTTATTTTCAATATCAAAATATATGGAATAACTGTTCCTCTTGCTATTGTTATCCCTAACTAAAATGATTTTATCAGATAGGAAATTCTGGATGTTCCTGACACCGACTAAATAATCAACATTACTGTAACTAGAATTGTCACTATCATTCCAGCTAGGAAAGTTTTTTTCCATATCAATAAAAATTGGGTCTTCACTTACACTGGTATTTTCAATAGGACCAAAACTATCCATTGAGTTTCTTAACCCACACCCGTATTCTAACTGCCCATTAAACAACATAGAATTGAACCACCATTTTTCCATAGAGTTATGTTCCTCTATTAAAAAAAAATACAATAGATGAATAGTCATTCGATGAAAAATTATGAAAATAGAATTTTTTTAATATTCTATCTCATTTATTTACTATCAAAAAAGGATATAATAAATCCAATCACTAGAATTGGTAACTGATAATAAAAACGAGCGAGTGAGTAAAAAAAAAAAGATTCTTTTTCGTGAGAACCTGTCGTATTATTTCACTATATATGTCACTTTATGTGCTGGAATTCTTTTTCCATTCGATTTCCCCCCCCCCTTTTTTAGAAAAAACGTATTCTAATAACTATCAATATTCAATAATAAAAGAAATAATAAAAAGATCTAATATGAAATATTGATAATATAGAATAAGATTTTTTTCATTCTCTTATTTTTATTATATTTAAATGAAAAAAAAAGAAACCTCATTGGGGGGAATAATTTATAGACCCAATGAGCTCATTTAGTCAGTATTCATTTGCCTTTTCCTATATATATATATATTTCTACAATCTCTATCCATTTTTTTTTTATTTTGAAGACCGCTAAAAATCCATTATTTTGGCTATCCAAAATATCATTTTATGTTAACAATAAGAAATAGAAAATTAGGTATGGAGAGCGGGAGGGGGGATAAAAAAGAAAAGAGTTCTATAAATCTATATACAAGTCATCCACACCCTCCTTTTTTTTCATTAATTAACTTTCGTTTGTTGAGTAGGGGAAAGTTCCAAAGAAACACCGGCCCTTTTTGAAATATTCTGAACAGTTCCTGTAGGTTGAGCGCCCTGTTCAAGGAAATATAGAATAACAGGAATATTTAAATAGGTTTGATTCTTTATTGGATCATAAAAACCCACTTTACGAAGGTCTCTTCCCGCTCTTCGGGATCGAACATCAATTGCAACGATTCGATAAACGGCTCATTGGGATAGATATAGATGAATAATACACCCCCCCATAGAAACGTATAAGAAGTTTTCTCCTCGTACGGCTCGAGAAAATTCAATATATCTATGTATAAAATATGTCAAATAGATCAAAAAAATCATGAAATCAATTAGACTGTGATTAAAGTTTTTTTTCTTATTCTTTTTTTTTTTCTTTCTAAAAAAAAAACTCCCCGTATTCGCAACCTCATAACTCAAATTGGATAACTCTCAAAGGAAAACAAAACCCTTAGGTATTTCATTTATTGAGCGGTCTCTACCCCCTTTTCTTGCCCGTCTTATTTTGAATCCGTTTTTTTCTTCATTCTAATAGAATGGTTATTCTAATTCTAATGGAATTTTTGAGACAATTAAAAATGTACTTGTTACAGGATCTTTTAGCTTTTCCTTGAATCATTGGGTTTAGACATTACTTCGGGGATCTTTAATCGTTTCAAAAATGGCAGCAACATACCATTTCTTTTTATTTCTCTCAACGAATCATACAAATAGAAGGTTTATTCCCTCGGATACACTTTTGATCGAAAAAGTTTTACCAATTCCAACAAATTTTACTTTTTTAACCTTGCTTAAATTGGATCCTTTCGATTTCTTTATCAAAAACATACTTACGAAGTTGTTCTAACTTATTCATTTTTACTAACCTTAGATACTTGCCCCTGAGAAATGAATCAACTCGAGCTCCATCGTGTACTATTTACATCATCAACCCCTCTCCCGTCCCCTAAACAATGAGTTCTAGTGGAACAGACCAAACGATGTCGAGCCAAGAACACTTCCATTTCTATATATTTCTATATACATACTAGAAAAAGATAGCGGATGTAAGAATCCACAGCTAATCTAATCATGTCTTTCAAGTCGCACGTTGCTTTTTACCACATCGTTTCAAACGAAGTTTTACCATAACATTCCTTTAGTTTGGATCCGGTATGTAATTGATTCAATTATGAAATCGTGAATAGTCATTGATTCAATCGATACATAATAATCTATCCTTTTGACTTCTAGGTTTTCTTTCCATATGAATGGAAAATTTATAAATCTAAAGAAGTCAAAAATAACTCAAATTAACTCGATATTTTATGAAAAATTTATTAAAATCAATATATATAAATAGAATATAAAAGAAATGAACTATGAACTCCAATTTTTTTTTAATAATTAAAAATTATCCTCAGTGATTACAAAAAAGGAAAAAAAGAAAGTTTGAAGATGTCGATTCAAAAGCGACTCTATTTAGATTAGAGATGGATGATTAATAAAAAAGGGGTCATTTTTATATCCTGAGATACAATTTATATTCAAATAGGATATACATCAGGAATGGATATCCTCTGGGACGGAAGGATTCGAACCTCCGAATAGCGGGACCAAAACCCGTTGCCTTACCGCTTGGCCACGCCCCATTTTTGATTCGACATTCAATTAATTTAATAAACACTATTATTGGTATTGGTTATTCGTCAACTATACCCCCCCCCAATCCATAGAATAAATTGTTGCTAGGAGTTTGATATGCGTAGATATAGAATAAGACTGAAATTCTTGATCATTACATAGAATTCAATTAAGATATTGTATGAAAGTCTTATTTCTTTTCTTCTTTTTTTTTTTCAGACTGGAAAGATTTTTACCTAGATAAATTCAAATCAAATAAGGATTTTGGAGGGTCTGATTGTATTTGATATTTTTTTTTTTTTTAATAAATTGTATTATATATTATTCTATTTAATATATTCTAATAATATATTAATAGAATATTAGAATCTAAATATATGTATATAAATACAATTATATTAATTATGTATATAAAATTCTTAATATAGTCTAAAAAAAATTATATATATATATATACACTAATATACAATAAAGATTGTAATAAAAAAAAACAGTAAATTTTCTTAAGGAACAAAATGTTTGTTATGCTTAATATCTTTAGTTTGGTCTGTATTTGTATTCACTCCGCCCTTTATTCAAGTAGTTTTTTCTTGGCGAAATTACCTGAAGCCTATGCTTTTTTGAATCCAATTGTGGATGTTATGCCAGTAATACCTATACTCTTTTTTCTTTTAGCTTTTGTTTGGCAAGCTGCTGTAAGTTTTCGATGAGATCTTGCATTTGAATAAATGTCCGAAAAAAATGAGTAATTTATTCGAAAACAAAAATTGGAAAAAAAAAAGATCAGATAAGTCTTACAGTGTGAATCCTCGATTCAAATATGGCAATTCTTGTCTATACAAGAGAAGTCTGGACCATCTCATTTTTTCCTCATTTCATTCTTACGATTTTTTTTTCACTGAGAAATCCTTCTATTATTAGATTTGAGTCCACCACCAGTACTTGGGTTGTGGATATGAAAGAAAATCTTTTGTAATACAAATATTTTATTAATAGTAAATTAATAGTAATAAAGGACTCGGCTCTTACTACAAAGAAATTTCCGAATTTTGTTATATTTCCTTGAATTTATTTCTGAGAAATTTTGTAACAAAAGAAACAAAATGTGTTAGATAAGAGAATCTATTCTCTTTCTCTGTCTTTTTTTTTTATTATCTTGGAGATTTTGTAATGCTTACTCTAAAACTATTTGTTTACACAGTAGTGATATTCTTTGTTTCTCTTTTCATCTTCGGATTCCTATCTAACGATCCAGGACGTAATCCAGGACGTGAAGAATAAAAATATATATATATTTCTAGTTTTCTATGTTTTCCTTTCTTGTACTAGATTTTACAAAAAAATTTTAGGATTGTATCTATTTTACATCTTTAACAGGTAAATAAAAAAAAAGGAAAACAAACAAAGGAAGCTATATAAGTTCAAAAGAAAAAAAAATACCAAATCATCGACGGAAAGAGAGGGATTCGAACCCTCGGTACAAAAATTCGTACAACGGATTAGCAATCCGACGCTTTAGTCCACTCAGCCATCTCTCCCCAAACATAATATATTTAAATAAATAGATTATTTTTATGTTACATTGCATAAACAAACAGAACAAAAAGTAGGGCTTGAAAAACGACTTTTTTATTTATATCTTATCTCTTTTTCTATTTCTAATGGTCATTTCATTATTCTAATTATAGAACATTACATATATATTATTATTAATATACATATATATTATTATTAATATTCTATATTATTATTAATATAATATTCATTTATATATTCATTTATATATATATATAAATGAATATATATATCTCATATTTCTATTTATTACCCTTCCTTTTTTTGAGTTTTGATACAGTCCCATGAATCCTGGATAACAATGATTTATATTAATGTATATTTGATTTGACAAAATCAAAAACTTAGATTCGCCCCCCTTTTTTAAATTGATAATTGATCAGGGGTCGGCCCCCTTACGAAACATGTCAACACTCTTAATTAGTATAAACGTATGTTCCTATTTATTTTATTACGACAGATTCCTAGGTTCGACAAAAAGTCCATTTATTTGCAATAATAGCATTGTAGCAGCGGGTATAGTTTAGTGGTAAAAGTGCGATTCGTTCTAAGGACCCCTTAAAAGTTAAGGGATCCCTCGTTTGATTCATATCCCGATAAAAACTTTATTTCTTACTTAAAGGGGTTTAATCCTTTATTCCTTTCAACGAACAATTCGAGGAATAATATAAATTATCGTAGTTTGTATCCAAGAAGAATCAATTCTAAATTGAAAAAATGGAATTATAAAATTATGAAACATAAGTTTTTTGTTAATTGTATCAAAAATCCCAATTTTTTTGAGTATGAGTAAAGGATCCATGGGGAAAGTTATAGAAAGTTTTTTTTTTTTTTCTAATCGTAACTAAATCTTCCATTTTTTTTATAGGAGAGATTGAAGCAAAATAGCTATTAAACGATTGCTTTAGTTTACTAGAGACATCGACATTTTTTTTAGCTCGATGGAAATTCTTTTCCTAAAGATTCTCTCAAATAGAAATAGAGAACGAAGTAACTAGAAAAAAAGGATTGGATTGTAAAAATACTCCTCTTCTATCTACTATAGGGATCATCTAAAAAGCAAGGTGTTTTAAATGTATTTATACGGAAAGGCTGACATAGATGTTATGGGTTAATCTTTTTTTCACGTCTTTCATTTTTGAATTTATATTCCGTAAAGGAGCCGAATGAAACAAAAGTTTCACGTTCGGTTTTGAATTAGAGACGTTAAAAATGATGAACAAACGTCGACTATAACCCCTAGCCTTCCAAGCTAACGATGCGGGTTCGATTCCCGCTACCCGCTCTTTTTTCCTATCTCTATATTCTACTCGAATCATTCTTTTTCAGAATGAATACAAATTATTTAGTCAATTTTAAAAATTATTCATTTGAATCTCTTTATTTTTTTTTAGTGATTTTTTGAATATTCAATTCAATTTGAATTTTATTATTAATATATTATTATTTTA